TGGGGAACCGGGGACTCAACTAACATTAAGAACTTTTCATACTGGCGGAGTATTCACGGGTGGTACTGCCGAACATGTACGAGCTCCCTCTAATGGAAAAATAAAATTTGATGAGGATTTGGTTCATCCCACACGTACCCGTCATGGGCATCCTGCTTTTCTATGTTTTATAGACTTGTATGTAACTATTGAGAGTCGAGATATTATACATAATGTGAATATTCCAACAAAAAGTTTTATTTTAGTTCAAAATGATCAATATGTAGAATCAGAACAAGTGATTGCCGAGATTCGTGCCGGAACGTCCACTTTTCATTTTAAAGAGAGGGTTCAAAAACATATTTATTCTGAGTCAGAAGGAGAAATGCACTGGAGTACTGCTGGCTATCATGCGCCCGAATATCCATATAGTAATGTTCATCTATTACCAAAAACAAGTCATTTATGGATATTAGCAGGAGGTCTATGCAGATCCAATATAGTATCTTCTTCACTCCACAAGGATCAAGATCAAATGAATGCTAATTCTTTTTCTCTCAAAGAAAGATCCATCTTTGATCTCTCACTGACTAATGATCAAGTAAGACATAAATTGTTGGATACTTTTGGTCAAAAAGATAGGGAAATTCTGAACTATTCAAAACTTTATCGAATCATATCCAAGGGTCATTGGAATCCCATAGAGCCTTCTACTTATATCCGTCAAGAGAATTCCTTGGCGAAAAAGCGAAGAAATAGATTCGTGATTCCCTTACAATATGATCAAGAACAAGAAAAGAAACTAATACCCTGTTTTGGTATTTCGATTCAAATACCTATAAATGGTATTTTACGTAGAAATAGTATTCTTGCTTATTTTGATGATCCGCGATACAGAAGAAGCAGTTCGGGAATTACTAAATATGGGATTGTCGAAGTAGATTCAATTGTAAAAAAAGAGGATTTGATTGAGTATCGAGGAGTAAAAGAATTGAGTCCGAAATACCAAATGCAAATGAAAGTAGATCGATTTTTTTTCATTCCCGAGGAAGTGCATATCTTACCCGGATCTTCGCCCATAATGGTCCGGAACAATAGTATCATTGGAGTAGATACACGACTTGCTTTAAATATAAATACAAGAAGTCGAGTAGGTGGATTAGTCCGAGTGGAGAGAAAAAAAAAGAGTATGGAACTTCAAATCTTTTCTGGAGATATTCATTTTTCTGGAGAGGTAGATAAAATATCTAGGCACAGTGGCATTTTGATACCACCAGGAATGGGAAAAAAGGATTCTAAAGGATCAAAAAAATGGAAAAATTGGATCTATGTCCAACGCATTACACCTACTAAAAAAAAGTATTTTGTTTTGGTTCGGCCCGTAGTCACATATGAAATAGCTGATGGGATCAATTTAGCAACACTTTTCTCTCAGGATCTCTTGCAGGAAAAAGATAATGTCCAACTTCGAATTGTCAATTATATACTTTATGGAAATGGCAAGTCAATTCGAGGAATCTCTCACACAAGTATTCAATTAGTTCGGGCTTGCTTAGTATTGACTTGGGACCAAGAAAAAAAGAGTTCTATAGAAGAAGAGGCTCATGTTTCTTTTGTTGAAATAAGGGCAAATGATCTGCTTCGTGATTTCATCCGAATTGAGTTAGTAAAGTCCACTATTTTGTATACCGAAAAAAGGTATGATACGGCAGATTCAGGATTGATTTCCAATAAGGAATTGGATCGTATCCATAGAAATCCTTTTGATTCCAAGACGAAGATTCAATCATTTCCCCAACATCAGGGGACTCTTGGTACGTTGTTGAATCGAAATAAGGAATGCCAATCTTTCATAATTTTGTCATCATCCAATAGTTCTCGAATTAGCCCCTTCAATATTTCGAGATATAATAATGCGACAAAAGAATCGGATCCCATGACTCCAATTAGGAATTTGTTGGGTCCTTTAGGTATTATTGTGCCTAAAATAGTAAAATTTCGTTCATCTTACTATTTAAGAACTTATAATCAAGTCTTTTTAAAGAAATATTTTTTACTTGAAAATTTTCAACAGACTTTCCAAGTGCTTCAAGTACTTCCATTTCAATACTGTTTCCTAGATGAAAATAGTAGGATTTATAATCCCGATCCATGCAGTAACATCATTTTGAATTCCTTCCATTTGAATTGGTATTTTCTCCTTCACGATTCTTGTGAAGAAGCATGGACAATAATTAGCCTTGGGCAATTCCTTTGTGAAAATGTATGTCTATTGAAATATGGATCACGCATAAAAAAATCTGGTCAAATTTTCATTGTTCATGTTGACTCTTTAGTTATAAGATCAGCTAAGCCCTATTTGGTCACTCCAGGAGCAACTGTCCATGGCCATTATGGGGAAACCTTTTATGAAGGAGATACGTTAATTACATTTATATATGAAAAATCGAGATCTGGTGACATAACGCAAGGTCTTCCAAAAGTGGAACAAATCTTAGAAGTTCGTTCAATTGATTCAATATCGATGAACCTCGAAAGAAGAGTTGAAGGTTGGGACGAACGTATCCGAAGGATTCTTGGAATCCCCTGGGGATTCTTGATTGGAGCTGAACTAACCATAGCCCAAAGTCGTATCTCTTTGGTTAATAAGATCCAAAAAGTTTATCGATCCCAGGGGGTACAGATCCATAATAGACATATAGAGATTATTGTACGTCAAATAACATCAAGAGTTTTGGTTTCAGAAGATGGAATGTCTAATGTTTTTTTACCTGGGGAATTTATTGGATTGTTGCGAGCAGAGCGAGCAGGGCGTGTTTTGGACGAAGCGATCTGTTATCGGGCAATCTTATTGGGAATAACGAAGTCATCTCTGAATACTCAAAGTTTCCTATCCGAAGCGAGTTTTCAAGAAACTGCTCGAGTTTTAGCAAAAGCTGCTCTACGAGGTCGTATTGATTGGTTGAAAGGCCTGAAAGAGAACGTTGTTCTGGGGGGGATTATACCGGTTGGTACTGGATTCAACAAATTAGTACATCGTTCAAAGCAAGACAAAAACATTCATTTGAAAATCAAAAGGAAGAATCTATTTGAGTTGGAAATGAGAGATATTTTGTTACACCATAGAGAATTATTTTGTTCTTGTGCCCCAAACACTTTCCATGAGATATCAGATCAATCATTTACATAATGTAATTTACTAATTCCTAACAAGAGGTTCATTCTTTTTACTTTAACTCTCTGGTCCAATTATGGATTTCGTAATCAATGAAATAAAAAATAAAGAATGAAATTCATGGTTTGGGTCGTAGATCAATGGTCAATCCTGGTAGAAGGTTCCGTCGGAACAATTATTTATTTCACAAGGTACTGAATCTCTTTGAAAAAAAAAAAGAAAAAGAGAAAGTGTGGGAAAATGGGAAGACGATATTGGAACATCAATTTGGAAGAAATGATGGAAGCGGGAGTTCATTTTGGTCATGGTACTAATAAATGGAATCCTAGAATGGCTCCTTACATCTCTGCAAAGCGTAAAGGTATTCATATTACAAATCTTACTATAACTGCTCGTTTTTTATCAGAAGCCTGCAATTTAGTTTTTGATGCAGCAAGTAGGGGAAAAAAATTCTTAATCGTTGGCACCAAAAAGAAAGCAGCGGATTTAGTAGCATCAGCAGCAATAAGGACTCGATGTCATTATGTTAATAAAAAATGGCTTGGTGGTATGCTAACGAATTGGTCTACTACAGAAACAAGACTTCAGAAGTTCAGGGACTTAAGAGCAGAACAAAAGATGGGGAAATTCGATCGTCTCTCCAAAGGAGATGCAGCAATGTTGAAGAGAAAGTTATCTACCCTGCAAGCATATCTGGGTGGGATCAAATATATGACGGGATTGCCCGATATTGTAATTATCGTTGATCAGCAAGAAGAATATACGGTTCTTCGAGAATGTGTCATTTTGGGTATTCCGACGATTTGTTTAATCGATACAAATTGTGACCCAGATTTTGCAGATATTTCTATTCCAGCCAACGATGATGCTATAGCTTCGATTCGATTGATTCTTACCAAATTAGTATCTGCAATTTGTGAGGGTCATTCTAGTTATATAAAAAATGGTTGATTATCTTATCATTACTCTTATCATTAAGAAGAAGAAAGAAGAAGATTAGTTTGTTTTTGGCAAACTCTCTTTGATTGTTACTATTTTGGTTTGCATCTTTTGGAGTTTGAACTATGTTTTGACTATCAAATAATATTTAAGAGATAAAAAGATTGGTATTTTTTTTTTATGTGATTTCTTGGTATCCGAAATATACGATTCATAACTGAAATTCATGAATGAACATAGATGAATTGAGAAAGAGATGGTTGAATCAAAATAATTCCTTTTTTGAAGTTAGAGGACAATATGAATGTTATACCATGTTCCATTAAAACACTCAAAGGGTTATACGATATATCAGGTGTAGAAGTAGGCCAACATTTATATTGGCAAATAGGAGGTTTACAAATTCATGCCCAAGTACTTATCACTTCTTGGGTTGTAATTGCTATCTTATTAGGTTCAATCATCATAGCTGTTCGGAATCCACAAACCATTCCGACCAACGGTCAGAATTTCTTCGAATATGTCCTTGAATTTATTCAAGACTTGAGCAAAACTCAGATTGGAGAGGAGTATGGTCCTTGGGTTCCTTTTATAGGAACGATGTTCCTATTTATTTTTGTTTCTAACTGGTCAGGTGCTCTTTTACCTTGGAAAATCATAAAGTTACCGCATGGGGAGTTAGCTGCGCCCACGAATGATATAAATACTACTGTTGCTTTAGCTTTACCCACGTCAGTGGCATATTTCTATGCGGGTCTTAGCAAAAAAGGATTAGGATATTTTGGGAAATACATTCAACCAACTCCAATACTTTTACCCATTAATATTCTAGAAGATTTCACAAAACCTTTATCTCTTAGCTTTCGACTTTTCGGGAATATATTGGCTGATGAATTAGTGGTTGTCGTTCTTGTTTCTTTAGTGCCTTCAGTAGTTCCTATACCTGTCATGTTTCTTGGATTATTTACAAGTGGTATTCAAGCTCTTATTTTTGCAACTTTGGCTGCGGCTTATATAGGTGAATCCATGGAGGGTCATCATTGACTAACTTTCGAAATAGTATTTTTTGAAGCTTATCCCAATTCAAGCAATGTGGGGGTTCAATATAATCCACTGGGTTGGAGAATAAAATACAAATAGTTACATGTATGTATATATGAAGAAAGATAGATGATATTGCAGAATTTGGAATTTGGAAGAGAAAGAAAAGTTGGGGATCCTACTACATACTACTACATACTACTACATATATATATATGTATATGTAATGCCTATGAGTACTTGTGTATGTTTCGAAGAATGGTTCCAGAATACGATTGAATAGAATAAAAAAAAAGTGCAGGTGATTTACGTTATGGAAGAAGAAAAGTATATGTTATTTACTAGTTAAATAGTAATTATCCCTATCTCTTTTTTTTCTAGCCCACTGCATTTATATGGATTCCCCTATAAGTCCTTTTTCTATTTTGTCTGTTATTGTGAATTGAATGAAAGAAAAAGAATAGAATAGTTTCTAAACAAGGAAACGCAATGACTAAAACCGTATACTTACATAAGGTAGAAAGGAAAAACGGTATATCGAAGTAGTTCTGACAATTCAGTAATATTCTGAATTCCATTTGGAGCTTTTAGCTACTTTGACCCGATAGATTTTAATGAGAAAGATCAAAAAATAAAAAAAAATAAGTTTAGTAAAGTAAATAGTCAAAGTAGAAAAGTAGAAGTAGAAAAAGAAGTAGGTTAAGTACTAATTCATTGGTTGGTTGTATCATTAACCATTTCTTTTTTTGGTGTGAGGAATTTACCATGAATCCACTTATTTCTGCTGCTTCCGTTATTGCTGCTGGATTAGCTGTAGGGCTTGCTTCTATTGGACCTGGGGTTGGTCAAGGTACTGCTGCGGGCCAAGCCGTAGAAGGTATTGCGAGACAACCAGAAGCAGAGGGTAAAATACGAGGTACTTTATTGCTTAGTCTGGCTTTTATGGAAGCTTTAACAATTTATGGACTGGTCGTGGCATTAGCTCTTTTATTTGCAAATCCTTTTGTTTAATGTTTCATTTCATCGTAGAATAAAAATAAAAATGTAAAAAAAAAATACTAATAAAAACATAACCATAACTAAGAAATTTGAGAATTCTCAAATTCCATTAACAATAATAAGCGGAGTGATACAAAAAGAACTCTGTTCTTTGTTAGTCCTATCTCTAAGGGGAGAGCATATGAAAAATATAACCGATTCTTTTGTTTCCGTGAGGCACTGGCCATCCGCTGGGAGTTTCGAGTTTAATACCGATATTTTAGCAACAAATCCAATAAATCTAAGCGTAGTGCTGGGTGTATTGATTTTTTTTGGAAAGGGAGTGTGTGCGAGTTGTGTATTTCAAGAATAGGTTGGATTTCACCGGCTGCACTTTATGTATTATGTATTCTTTTTTATAGCAGAAATAGGAACAAAAGGTGCACAATCTCGACGAATTACTTAGGAATTGGATTTCATTCAGGAATCATATGTAAGAACCATAGCATTTCGTGACTAATTGGTAAATGAACTTTGATTCTCTTCTCTATCAACCAATAATGTTGAGGTCTTTTACATGGTTAAAGATCAATTGTTTGAAGTCCAGGCACAGCATAGCATGGTATTCTTTCTACCGTTACGTTAGTACCAAAAAGGTTTAAAAATGATAAAAAAAGAATAATTGGGAATTTATCCGATGTAGAACACTCATATGGATAAAATTATTTGAACCATTAACTGGAAAGATGGGTCCCCCCCTTTTTTATCCACTGCCGAATCGACGACCTATGTATTGTATTTGTATAAAATAGATTTGTATAAAAAAGAGAATTCTTTGGATGAAAAAAAGGGAAATCTCATTCTAATAATAATGAGAATGAAGTAATGAAGTTCAGAATTCTATTCTTTCTTCTTTAAAATCTTTTTTTTCTTTTTGTAAATAAGTTGTAAATAAAGAACAAATAAAGAAACAACTTTGCTGACAATTTTTTTTATCTGGTCTGAAGAGTCCTCTTAAGATTCTGATGTTAGATCAGTTTCGATATCTTTGAATACGAATAGAAAAGAGAGGATAGGCTCATTCTGTTCAAAGATATGGGAATGCCCATTAATCAAAGAAAAGAGAAAAGAAACAATTGAGCGTGAGAGCCAAATGAATCGAAAGATTCATGTTTGGTTCGGGAAGAGATATTCTAGTTGTGAAATGAATGGAAAGATAATCTACTTTCATTAAATGATTTATTAGATAAGCGAAAACAGAGGATCTTGAGTACTATTCGAAATTCAGAAGAATTACGTAGAGGAGCTATTGAACAGCTCGAAAGAGCTCGGGTTAGATTACGGAAAGTGGAAATCGAAGCAAATGAGTATCGAACGAATGGATACTC